TCTCTTTCGGGCAAATGATCCGAAGGTTCAAGGCCGGCGACTCGTAGAATATCTCCTTTCGGCTTGAAAGAGTCTTAGGGGAGATCAAAACTTTGATTACGGTTAGCGGTGAAATTGAATCTTCGGCTTTGGAGATAGAGACAGTTGGCAGGTTCAGTTGCTTAGATTTCCTTGATTTTTAGCCTTTCTGCTCGCCTGCTACTGTAACTTAAGTCGGAACTCTTTTTTAAGCTATTTTTAGTTAGCTTCAGAGTAAAGTCCCGCTTTGTATAGAAAGATAGAAGTCCCGTTCCCTCGCCTTGGAATAGGATGAAAGAGGATAGAGTGAGTGGAATATGTAGGCGTAGGCGGTGGTAAACTCCTCTTTCCGGTAGTAGAAGGGAAGCTCGTTAGGTTAGCTCGTCCGGTAAGAAAAAGTGCAAGTGACTTCTAGGATTTCTAGTTCCGTGCTCTAGGGCTTTTACTTCTAATAAGGAGAACTTGGAAATCGCGAACCTGCTGCTCGCTCGTGGCTTGTGCTAATGCGACTCGGGAATGAGGGCAGGCAACTGTAAGACTACTTGCTCTTTGTCCCGAACTCGGTAGCTAATAAGTAGAACTGCTTCCTATGATCACTCGACTCTACCCCAAGAGCTCCGCTGCGAAGGGGTCTTGCCTCGCTTCTGTCTTAGGATAGTTTTAGTTATCTAGTCCGGTCTTATTAGGATATATATTAGCCGTAAGTCCCCGGTTACTCGCTTTCAAGCGGCCTGAAGGCCTCCTTCCCCCGCAACTACAGCATTAAGAACAGAACTAGAACTGCCATGCCAAGCTATTTTAGAATATAACTGCTGTTCCCGTCCTGCCCGCCTATAAGTAGAACTATAGAGGTCAACTCTAAACCAGGAATTCCTCCTATTCCAATTCTCAAGTCATACGATTTTCATACGGATTTGTGCAACGACCGGATCTCCTTCTTTTGTCTTTGAGCCTGCCTTTAGGTAGCTATAAAGGGCATGGAAGTCCCCCTTCTTCTCAAGCAGGAAAGCCCGCGTATTCTTATTCTAATGTCCATTGGAGCTTCTCTTTTCTTCCCGCTATCTGGCTGTTCTATTTATACGTCTGTTCCCCAGTCTTACTTTCTCATGCCCGGGTATCTTTCTTTTATCCTTTCTACTTCTGTTACAGTAGCTATAGTTGTAATGGCAATTACAAGGTTATGCAGGTCTCCTTCTCCTCAGTCTCCATTTGTAGCCTATACTCTGGAATTGAAGTAGCGAAATCGGCCTTAGCATAGAACGTTTACCGCTTGCCTTACTAATAATCGGGAATCTGAACAGGCAACTATGAGACTAATTTACCATTGTCCCGAGCAAGTTACTGCGTACCTGAAGTGAGTGTGCCCATCTTGGTCTCCTTTCTTTTTTCTTTGCAGCTGCCATAAAAGTCAAGCCTTAGATTATAACAGGAATCTCACCGCCTGCTCCCTTTATAAGATACCCGCTACTAAGGTTCTGAAAGAAGGCAGCTAAATCAGCAATAGAAGATAACTCCAGATCTATGAATAGCCAACAAAGAGCCTAGCTTGATTACTGGAACTAAACAGCAAGCTGCTCCTACCTTACTTATCGAGAAGGAGTACTGGGACTGAGTAGACTGATTGTAGTTCTCTTTCCCCTAGCAGCCTTTCCTGCTTTCCCGGTTGCAAGGTTTCGAGCTAACTACAGGATTTGCTTCCTAGCTACTAAGACTAATTAGTAGTAGGGAACTTCGAACTAAAGATTTGCTTTAGCTCTAGTTTCCATCCGTCCTGTCCACTCACCACTTATCTCAAAAGCCACTATTTGAGATCTCTGAAGTGAATTCAAAATCAGTCTTTGTGGTTCCATTTCCCTTACGCTCGTCTTTTTTCTATTTTGACCACCTTTTCTAATAAAGCTAACGCAATCTTAAGGTCTTTGTGTACGTGACGCCTAGCTACAAACTCTATATGATTCAGCAGGTGCGACACTGCCTTATGCATCAGTGGCATATTCGCTCTAGACGAGTCAAGATGTACCCCCGTGAAACCGTCTAAGTAGAACTTCCAAGGATTGGGAGATCAAACTGCGCTTCGAGTGTGTTAGGAGGCAAAACTCCTGTGGCACCAACCGGGGACTGACAAGGTGGACGAAAGTAAACAAGTTAAGGCCAGAAGGGGGCGGTTCTGTATTCATCGATGGATCCGGTAAGGCTGAAGCCGATACCGAGGGTTTTCCGAGGGTTTTGAAACCGATCGATATGCAGACGCTGCTAAAGCAAAAGCAAATGAATTCGATTCCGAGATGATAGGTTGGGGCTTGGTTGGAAGGCCATTTTTCCTAATCCAGGAGATGAGCCTTTAAGCGATAAGAGGCATATGAAGCATCTTACTCCGCTTCCTCAATCAAGGTAAGGTGATTTGAGAAGCTATCGAAACTATTCCGAAGTTGATGATTTCGTTCTAGCTAGGGCATCTGCCTTAGATCTTAGAGTCTCTGTCCCAACCTGTGCCTCCGCTGTCTACCCAATGCCTTCATATACGAGGAAAGTTGCAGCGCAGAGCGTCAGAGCCGATTAACTAAGTGGATTACCCTGACGGAACGGAATGAAACTAAGAACCGCCCCATCAGTTGAAACTCTTTATCCTGTGCTTCCCTCTCTCTCCTTAACAGTCGATCCCCTCTAGGTCCTTAACAGTCGAGTCAGCTCTCGCTTCCCTTCCTCCAATCGGTCAGGAGAAGAGCGGATTGGTAAAAGCGGTTACTAAAGAGCGGATTGGGATGCATATTGATACGTCCGAGCGATTGATCCTAAACCAG